CATCATTGATTTGATAATTGATAAGGTGAATATCCAGTCCATTCAATGCTAGGCATAATGAATATGAGTATAAGGACCTCAAAATAACCTCTTTTCGTCCTATGAACTTTAAGGTGTATGAAGTATCATATTTGACTCTTGGAGCGGAGCGATAGAGACTCCATTTAACGTCAGGTTGATCTAGGCCGGAGGCAGACCTACGTCAAGGTAACCCTTCTTTGAAACACTTTGGTATTGCTCCTGAATCAGAATACAAATAATGAATCAGAGCACATGGAGCCATCTCGTTATCTTCCTGTCAAGAAAAAATATGGTGAACGAGCTGATCTTTCTATCAGTTAATGAAAGAGCCCAATGCAAAAAAAATGCATGTTGGGTCTTTGAAACAGTTCGAATCATTTCGACAATAATCAGTTTGATCTGTTTTACCGAGAAGGTCTACGGTTCGAGTCCGTATAGCCCTATACCTTTTTGTATAATTTTCATTTCCTAATTAATGCTTGCTTGTGGCTGGCCGGTTGATTGGTCCATAGAAATGGAATCATTCCCACATGCTCACGGAGATCGATCCCTCGGGGCATGAAAATGAAAACAAGAATTTATTCCAATGGATCCAATCGGATCATTTTCAAATCTCGGATAAACAAAGCCATTCTTCTTCATTAATCTTCGTGTGTGAATGACATACGACTTTTTCCTCTTTTCTTGTCCATGATCAAAGATTTAGTGATACACCTTTGCTTTGGTATACCCAAGTCAATTTATGAAGTCAAAATCATAACATGAGCCTGGCTAAAAACTCCAACCTGACCCAACCAAATCAAATCGAATAGTAAGTCACATGGATCTAGTACCTATTCTTGTTCTTGTATTTGTAAGCCGGAGTTTCAAAAACGAAGTTGGCAAGTTTCATTGTAAAATAGGCTTTTCTTCGTATAACCGGCCTGGCAAAACAAGTAGTTATTTTTCTGTTTCTGTACAATACTTATTTTTTTGTATTCCAATTTACTCCAATCCAATTGCTCATCATTCCAATTCTACCGATGCAGACTTTATGCAAGAAGATTAGGGGCCATTTGAACTTGGATGAGTCAGTAATCCCCCAACTCATCACTTTTTGGTGGAACAACAACCCCAGTTTCAGAGATAATGACTTGGTCCTAATCAATGTTTGCGCCCTCTTCTATTTTTATTTTTATGAGTGGGTCTGTCGAATCGTTCGACAACGCGTGATTCCATTCCATTAGAAGTATCTTCTGTAGATCATTTACAATTCATCCGACTCTACCACTGCACTATGCTCCATTGTGTAGGTTTGTTTCAAAAGAAGCCTTTTTATTGTCACGAAGCCTAACCGTTGGTCTTACTAGATATTATTACATTAACAAGTATTTCGAGTCATTCCAAATCAAGATCTTTAGTCCTAGAAATTGGTCCGAAATGGAATGCTCTTTCAAGACTTCGAACTCGAATTAAATAATTCGATTGTTTCTGGGGGGTAAGGTCGGGGTAGTACAGGTCCAAAGTCTCTAATTTGGGTATAGGAACTTATATATAAGGGTTCCTCAGAATTCAACGGATTGAATAAAATCAATTAAGTATAAATCTGGGACAAGGAGAGAGAATCTAATTGGTCGATGCATTCTGTTTCTGTATCCGTATCGAATCAATAGAAGCAATGATCCTCTATCCAGATCTTAATGAAAAGAATACACGAACGCCAACCGAGTAGAATATACCATAACGAGATGGAAATCCCTAGACATTCTACTACATCTGACTACTGACTATATTCTAAATCACTAAGCAAAAAAAAAGAGAAAAAATGAGCCAGACCTCTTCTTTGATTATATTAATTGTTCAATTTTAACATAACATTTATGTTTAATATTTATTAATATTTAATTGAATCTTTCTTTTATTCATTTTATTTATGAATATGAATTTCAATTCATATTATTTAATTGAATATATTCTTTCATTCCCTTTTTATAGAGAATCCGAGGCAAAGGGAAATTGAGAGAATTTTATTTGTATAAGAGCATGATATGTCTACACTATATCGAAATAGAATCGAAGTAAGTGAGATTACGTTGGATAAATCTTGAAACGAGACATGACCCACAGCAAACAAACGAAACTGTGTGGTTCGATCAAAATGTTTGTTTCGACTAAGCAGTTATGGATGAATTGACAATTCCGATTCGAATCGACTAATTCGGTATATTCCACATTCATAGGAGTACATCTATGTTTCTGCTTCACGAATATGATATCTTCTGGGCATTTCTAATAATATCAAGTGTTATTCCTATTTTGGCATTTCTAATTTCCGGAGTTTTAGCCCCGATTAGTGAAGGACCAGAGAAGCTCTCTAGTTATGAATCGGGTATAGAACCCATGGGGGATGCTTGGTTACAATTCCGAATCCGTTATTATATGTTTGCTCTAGTTTTTGTTGTTTTTGATGTTGAAACGGTCTTTCTTTATCCATGGGCAA